AAAATCTCGGATTTTTTAGTTCATAATGTATTTCATGAATCTAAGTGGAATAAGCAAAGTGGATTCCTTGTTGATTAGTTGAGTTCCAATGAAAACCACACAATTGAAGGAAATGTCCGAATTTGCTATTTAGAAAATCAATAAACTAAGGTTTTGTCGTTCTAGATATCGGATTCAACGGAAACAATTACAGCAGTAGGGGGGGGGGAAATCAAAAAACAAGTCGAGCAAAATTATACAAAGTTATATACAAGTTGCTACCCCCCCCCTTAGTCTTTCTTTAATTGAATTTCGTTTGATTAGACGGAAGTTACTTAAAAACTTCCGCTTTCTTTAAAAGATTCTGAACAGTTCCTGTGGGTTGAGCACCTTTTTCAAGGAAATATAGAATAAGAGGAACGTTTAAATAAGTTTGATTCTTCATTGGATCATAAAACCCCACTTTTCTAAGATCTTTTCCTTCTCTTCGGGATCGAACATCAATTGCAACGATTCGATAGACGGCTCATTGGGATAGATGTAGATGACCAACACCCCCCCTAGAACCGTATAGGAAGTTTTCTCCTCGTACGGCTCGAGAAAAATGATTTGCTTCGAAGTTTTGTCTATGTATGCAATTCTAATAAATTAAATGACAAATGGGCCTAGAAAATCAATTAGACTCTGATTTCAGTCTTTTTTCCTTCCTGAAAATGAAAAAGAAACCATTCGTACTCATAACTCAAGTTGGATAACTCTCAAATAGCTCAAAGGAAAAATCTTTAGTCACTTTCATTTATTGAGTGGTCTTTAACCCCTTTTGTTTTGTTTGTCTTTTGTCTCGTTTCAAATTCTATTTGGATTCTTTAGTCTGATCCAATTAGTGAGACTATCGAGACAATTAAAAAGGTCTTTCCTTGTTCTCAGATCCTTTATCCTTATTTTAAATCATTGGGTTTAGACATTACTTCGGTGCTTCTTAATCCTTTCAAAGTGGCAGCAACATACCCCTTTTTTTTTTTATTTCTTTCTATCAAAGAATCCTACGGACAGTTGATTCACGTGTGATACACTTTGAATCGAAAAAGTTTGCTAAATTCTAACAAGTCTTGCTTTTGAATTGGAAACTTGCTCGAATTGGATCCTTTCGATTTCTATATATGGAAGATACGTTTACGAAGTTGTTCCGATTAATTGGCATTAACCCTAGATCCTTGCCCCCGAGAAATGAATTAATCCTTTCTACTCGAGCTTCATCGTGGACTATTTACAACCCAACAAAAAATCGAGTGTAACAGAACAAACAATGTCGAGCCAAGAGCACTCTCATCCTTAGATAAATCAAAATGGTGGATGGAAAAATCCACAACGGATCGTGTCCTTCAAGTCGCACGTTGCTTTCTACCACATCGTTTCAAACGAAGTTTTAACATAATATTCCTCTAATTTGGAACCGGTATGGAATTGATTCAATTATGGAATCATGAATAGTCATTGGTTCAGTTATACATAGACATCGTAATCTAGGCTTTTTCTTCTATATATGATAATATGATATGAAACGATTTTTCTGAAAAAGTCTTAGCAAGACAGCATCTTTCACATACATAAATAATATATAGATAATAGCAAGAAATCGAAATATATAAACGAATAACTTTTTTAATCTGCATCTTCAAGTGACTCAACAGGATAGATTAAACGATTTCCTACTTTTTGAGTACCAAATAAAGATTCCACTTACAAGCAATCATTAAAAATATTTAATAAAAATAGTTCTAATTGAAATTGAAAAAGTTTCCTATTTAGACATCATTATTTAATTTGATTATTTAATTTGAAGAAAATTGGACAATAAGCATGACGTTTGATCTTCATAGGAAGATAAGTCTTTCTTTTTGAATTGACTTATCATTTTTAAATAGATAAAAGAAAAGAAAAACGAAATACAATTTTTTTTCATGAGATGGATAAAAAAATAATCTAAGTTAAGATTTGAATCTTTATTCTTTTCGTCTGATTACGAAAATCAAATTACGAAAATAAAAAAAATAAGGAGGGTTTTTCGTATCTATCAGATAGACTGAAGAGTTGTCACTGTTATAGATATTCTATAATATAGAATTTAAATAATTTAAGGTATCAAAAATCTTTTTCACAAAAACCGAAAAATTATTTTCATTGAAATAGAACGATACATACCATATAAGCGAAATATTTCCTCATTTTATATATTTTAGATGATATATATTTATAGATTTTGTTTAACATGGGATTAAGTAATATTTCACAATAATCGACTCTTATCATAAAGTGAATAAAAGGGTGATAGGGGAAATCACCCCTGCCTCAATTGTTCTGTAGATTTCCAATTTTTACTTAGAACCAAACACGAAATACCTAAATAAAATGAGATTCAAAGAAAATATATCGGCTCCATAACATATTCCTATATGATATGTAACTTGATCATTTGTTAATGAGATTCGAACAGACACAGATATTAAAATGAATACGGATT